CATGTCTTATTTTTTTTTTCAATAATCCATATTTGTAGCAATGAAATACTATTGTTCCTCCCCCAAGTAATAAGATAAATGATTGGTTACAATATACCTATGGTCTATATTCTCTATAAAGGACCAGAAATGCCTTGCTTACGTATCATTAGGAAATGCATTAACATAAATACAGCAGTAAGAAGGGGTAATACAAAAGTGTGTAAACTATAAAAACGGGTCAAAGTGGATTGTCCCACACTAGCACTTCCACGCAATAACTCTACCAAAGGCGATCCTATTACCGGAATAGCTTCTGGAACGCCTGTTACGATTTTGACTGCCCAATAACCAATTTGGTCCCGAGGTAAGGAATAACCTGTTACACCAAAAGATGCGGTCAACACAGCCAGAACCACACCTGTAACCCAAGTCAATTCGCGAGGTTTTTTAAAACCACCAGTGAGATAGACACGAAATACGTGCAGGATCATCATTAAGACCATCATACTTGCCGACCATCGATGAACTGATCGGATTAACCAACCAAAGTTAGCTTCAGTCATTATGTATTGGACAGAAGCAAAAGCCTCAGTAACGGTTGGACGATAGTAAAAAGTCATAGCAAATCCTGTAGCTACTTGTACCAAAAAACAAGTAAGCGTAATTCCTCCTAGACAATAAAATATGTTAACATGAGGAGGAACATATTTACTAGTTATATCATCTGCAATCGCCTGAATCTCGAGGCGTTCTTCGAACCAATCATAGACTTTATTGAGATAGGTAAACCAAGAGGACTCCCCCCCTGAGAACCGTATATGAGAATTTCATCTCGTACAGCTCAAACAAAACACCCAAATAATAGCTGAAACGGATATGGAATAGAAAGTTTGAAACTTCTTAATCTTTTCATTCAATTTTATCTGAAGACACAAAAGAGTCAAAATCCGAAAGCTCTTTTTTGTAGTTGTAATTATAATGCCAAAAAATCAAGTCGGCGCATTCGTCTTTATGTTGATCGTTACAGGCCTCTTGAATCTTCTATTTACCTACTTATTTCTTTTCTTTTTCTTTGCTTTGATTTGTTATTTGTATGGAATGTGGCTTTATTCTTGTTTTCTTTATTTTTAATAGGAATTCTCTTGTTAAGACCCTATGAATCAATTGAAACTTCAGATTCATATCAGAACCGCGATGATTCAATAAAACCTTCAAACTAAGTCCAAAGATTCTTTGAGTAAGAACCGTTGGATCATCACTTATTCAATGAATAGAATAGATATAATAAATTAAAATACAAAGAAAAGAAAGATTTGTCCTTTGATCAAAATAAGCATAAACTAAATGAGAGTTTGAAAGAAGAAAAAATCTTTCGCTTTATAAATAAGAAAACTCTTTCTTTGAAATTTGATTTTTTAGTCCGGCCGCGAGGTTTGAATATTAAGTATGAATCATAGTTCGAATACTTCGTGATCCATTTCATATATTCCGTGCTCCAGATACTAGAATGGCTATCCGACGGGATAAAACTATCTCGATCAAGATGACAGACCCATTTTCTGTACTATCAATAGGATCAATTATAACAAGTCACACACTCATATTCCGGAAATACAGAAACAAATAAATTTCGCGGTCGAACTACCAAAATAAAATGGGCTAAAAAAAATCCGAGAACTAAAGGTTTCACTTTTTGTATTGAAAAGCGAGGCTTCGTGGTTCTTGTGAATCTAATTCAGTGAAATTCCATCCAGTAAAACGGAAGAATTATAAATCTCCAAAATAATAGATAAGAATATCGCAAATAAAGCCATTGCGACACCCATCAAAGGAGTCGTTCCCCATCCAGGGGCTACTTTACCATATTCCGAATTCAATGGTTTCAAAAAATCCCCTACAACAGTTCGTCTTGGACCAGATCTAGAACTACCCTCAACGGTTTGTGTAGCCATAAATCTTATTTTGTATTCAGTGAGATCTGTTGACTTTGTATATCATTCCGCTGTAAATAAACGATCTTATCATAGATCCACTGTGATCTTGAAATTATATAATAATGGAAACAGCAACCTTAGTCGCCATCTCTATATCTGGTTTACTTGTAAGTTTTACTGGGTACGCCTTATATACTGCCTTTGGGCAACCCTCTCAACAATTAAGAGATCCATTCGAGGAACACGGGGACTAATTGAAGTAATGAGCCTCCCAATATTGGGAGGCTCATTACTTCAATTGAGATAATGAAAAATCATTTCATTTTTTAGTTGGAACTTTAGGCGGTTCTCGAAAAAAGATAGCGAAAAAAATTATCCCTAGAGTAGAGACTAAGAGGAATGTATAAACCAATGCTTCCATAAATTCGATCGTGGTTTACAATTATAGCTTCCGTACCTGTTTATTTTGAATCATCTCCCGAATAAAATAAAGAAAGAACAAGAATCAAAGAAAAGGCAGCGATTTTAATCAAGATTTTTCCAGCAGCCTATGTCAAATCACAAACAGAAAATAGAAGCGAAAAATAACAAAGCAATCTTGCATCAGACTACTTGTCTTCTTGTAGTTGGATCGCCAAGTTTTTGGAATGCTCCAAATTCCACTTGAGCATCCAAATCTGGATCAATACCGGCAAAAACATCTCGGAACAGGGTTCTAGCACCATGCCAAATGTGTCCGAAGAAGAAAAGCAAAGCAAACGAAGCATGCCCAAAAGTAAACCAACCCCTTGGACTGCTACGAAAAACACCATCGGATTTCAAAGTAGCACGATCTAATTCAAAAATTTCACCCAATTGAGCACGTCTAGCATATTTTTTCACAGTAGCAGGATCACTATAACTCACTCCGTTGAGTTCGCCACCATAGAACTCAACAGTTACACCTACTTGTTCGACACTATACTTCGATTCTGCCCTTCTAAAAGGGACATCCGCTCTAACAATTCCATCTCCGTCTACCAAAACAACCGGAAATGTTTCAAAAAAAGTCGGCATACGACGTACAAAAAGTTCACGCCCTTCTTTATCTCTAAAGATAGGGTGTCCTAACCACCCAACGGCTATTCCATCCCCGTTGTCCATTGAACCCGCTCTGAATAATCCTCCTTTTGCCGGATTATTGCCAATGTAATCATAAAAAGCTAATTTTTCAGGAATTTTAGACCAAGCTTCTGATAAACTTTGATTTTCGGCTAACCCAGCACTAACCCTTCGATATATTTCTTGCTGGAAGTATCCTTGATCCCATTGATAACGAGTAGGACCAAATAATTCGATGGGGGTAGTTGCTGAACCATACCACATAGTTCCAGCAACAACAAAAGCTGCAAAAAAGACAGCAGCTATACTACTGGAAAGGACGGTTTCAATATTTCCCATACGTAATCCTTTGTATAAACGTTGGGGCGGACGGACACTAAGATGGAATAAGCCCGCTAATATGCCCAATGTCCCCGCTGCAATATGATGAGAGGCTATTCCTCCCGGAACAAAAGGATCAAAACCTTCCACGCCCCACGCCGGATTTACAGGTTGTACCTTTCCGGTTAGTCCATAAGGGTCGGACACCCATATTCCAGGACCATACAATCCTGTTACATGAAATGCGCCAAAGCCAAAGCAAGCCACTCCTGAGAGAAATAAATGAATTCCAAAAATCTTGGGCAAATCCAAAGAGGGTTTTCCTGTGCGCTCATCACAAAAAATTTCTAGATCCCAATATACCCAATGCCAGATAGCTGCCAAGAAGCACAAGCCAGAAAACACAATATGTGCTCCGGCCACACCTTCGTAACTCCAAATACCCGGATTTGTTATAGTCCCCCCTGTAATACTCCAACCGCCCCATGAATTGGTTATTCCTAAACGAGTCATGAAGGGTATAACGAACATACCTTGTCTCCACATTGGATCAAGAACGGGATCGGAGGGATCAAAAACGGCTAATTCATATAGAGCCATTGAACCGGCCCAACCAGCAACCAGAGCTGTATGCATTATATGAACAGAAAGCAAGCGACCGGGATCATTCAATACGACAGTATGAACACGATACCAAGGCAAACCCATGGAAATACCCCTTTATCAACGAAAAATAGACACTATGTAACTTTATTGCATTGGAATACCTCCCCTTTTCGGTGGATTCTTTCGGAGAAAGGATTAATATTTGTTCTATTCCATTAGTAATAAGGGAAGAATTCGGCTCAGAAGAAAAAAGAGAAGCAGATCTATTCTATACCCGATAAGTATCAATACGCAATGGGGGTTGATCCTATTTTTTATGAATGAATGCAGCCCTATTTGTTCATCATTCAAAGGAACTATTCGTAAGAATTCTCTTTCATTCATTCTGCCTTTCTTTATTTTATGGCCTTATTCTATCTATGTATAAAATATGCTAAAGGCCAATATTATTATTATTAAGACCATTATTACGCTTCCACATCAAAGTGAAATATAGTATTTAATTCTTTTTCTTTCCTTTAATGCCTATTGGTGTTCCAAGAGTTCCTTTTCGAAATCCGGGGGAGGACGATGCCGTTTGGGTTGACGTATAGTGCGACTTGTCAAATATATTGGGTCATATGGGATTCCCCCGTTCTCTCGCCCGATCGAGATATCCTCTGTTTCGCCCAAAAAAGATTGATTGAATTATCAAAAATTTGTAGCGTGAAGTGTAATGAAGTGCAATTAGAGATCCATTTCATTTTTTTGGGGGGGTATCCAGATTAATATTTTCAATTAGAATGATTTATGGTTGGCTTGGTTGGACCGATAAAATGAAGTATCCAGGCTCCGTTTAGAAAAAACCCAATTGGTAATATATTTATGATTACCACCTATATCATAATCATAAAAAAAAAAAAAAAATTATAAAAAATTATAATAAGAGCGATTTCAAACTGTTAATCAATCGAATAATATGAGAAATACGTTGAATATTTGGCGGAAAAGGAAAACATGAAAGAAAAAGGAATTAAATAAAATAAAAAAGTAAATGAAATCATAGCAAAAAGACGTGGTATTGGGTCATTTGTCCTATATGCGCAAATCCAAATCGGGCAGATCTTTACTCGGAGTAGAGCATAAACCTAAAAAAATTGAATAAAAAATTGACGAACCCCATTCAGGAACAAGAAAATGACATCGTGATTTGGATTGAATCCCAATGAAAAAAAATAGATCAATGAAAAGTTTGTGCGATAAGTTTAGCGAATTTTTTCTATATTATAGGAAAACGGGCCAAAACTCATCTTTCTTTAATTTAATTTCAGTTTCTTTTTAAAATGTAAGAAAAAGCCTCTTCATTATAAATTAGAAGTTAGAAAAGTCCCACTAGAAAAAACGAAGGATGGCTGGAATCTACACATTGATTTTTTTTCGCAATTTTTGTTGAACCGTATGCATCAAAAGGTGCCTGTACGGCTACTAAGGGATACAATTTTATCCTAATCAACCGACTTTATCGAGACAGATTACTTTTTTTAGGCCAAGAGGTTGATAGCGAGATCTCGAATCAACTTATTGGTCTTATGATATATCTCAGTATAGAGAGTGATACCAAAGATCTGTATTTGTTTATAAACTCTCCTGGCGGATGGGTAGTACCCGGAGTAGCTCTTTATGATACTATGCAATTTGTGCAACCAGATGTGCAAACAATATGCATAGGATTGGGCGCTTCAATGGGATCTTTTCTCCTGGCCGGAGGAGCAATTACCAAACGTCTAGCATTCCCTCACGCTCGGCGCCAATGAGTTTTTTTTTATTTGATGGAAAAAAAAAGAAGACTATGCCTTCGCCATATGAAATATGAATTAGTAAGTAATAATAGCATGGCACTTCGAATTCGATATGAAAATTGTTTTTATTTCTTTTTTTTTTTTTTGAAAAAAAAAATATATAGATATATTAGATTATGTATCGAAAGAGTAGTATGAGAGAAGGGGCATTTCCAATTTTATCTTAGCTGTCGTGAGCCCATCTCAGCGTCACAAACTTTTTTTTTCTTTTCACACCAGAGGCTATTAACAATATTTATGTTATGAAAGAGTACGAAAAAAAAAAAAGACTCTTTTTTCTTTCTTTTTTTTGAAAAAAAAAAAGAAACTTTGGGATTGCTGAATCACAGACGAAATAAATATATAAAGCAACGGGGCCATCATAGTATTTTAAAACTTTTCCGAAAAAAAAAAGAAAAAGAAGGGTGGTAATTGGATTATTTATTGATCTGGGTCTAATAGACTCTATATTTTCTCTTTTTTCGATGAAAGAGAAAGAAAAAAGAGAATTCCATTGTAAAGCCGTATGCAATGCGCAAAAAATGCCTGTACGGTTGTTCAATTCTATCTTTTTTTCTTATTATTCTTTAGCTATTCTTTTCGCCTCATTATGTGAGTTAGAAGAACCTTTTATTATGTTATATCATCAGGGTAATGATCCATCAACCTTCTAGTTCTTTTTATGAGGCACAAACGGGAGAAGTTATCCTGGAAGCGGAAGAACTACTGAAACTTCGCGAAAGCATCACAATGGTTTATGTACAAAGAACGGGCAAGCCCTTATGGGTTGTATCCGAAGACATGGAAAGAGATGTTTTTATGTCAGCAACAGAAGCCCAAGCTCATGGAATTGTGGATCGTGTAGCAGTTAAAAAATAGCAACGATTTAACACCAATCCACAATTTAATTAAGATTGATTGAATCCCTCTTATTCCTTTCCTTCTTAACTTAAGGAGTTAATATTTTATTAATCTATTAAAGAGAAAAAGAAGTAATTCATAATCATCTGGTTAGGATCGATCTAAACCAGTCTATTATGTATATGATTCAGCATGCCAACTATTAAACAACTTATTAGAAATGCAAGACAGCCAATTAGAAATGTCACGAAATCCCCTGCTCTTGGGGGATGTCCTCAGCGCCGAGGAACATGTACTAGGGTGTATGTGCGACTTGTTCAGATCATGGGCTGAGAAAAAAGAAACAATTTTTTCAGTATCAACGATCAGTACCAGTGAATAGAATGAGGTTCTTCCGTTCACTATCTAAAAAAGATAGATCTACCATATCCTTCTATTGTGTATGAAATTTATGGTTTCCATTGGCGCAAATCCAATCTTGGAATTTAAGATGAGAAAAAATTCCCCATTGGTAGCAAATGCTTATCCAGTAAGCGGGGAAAATCCTATTTAAAAAGCAAAAAGATTATGCTTCGACTCTTGCAAAGAACGGACTAACAGGGTTAGCTACCCAATTAATCCTCCTAATTACATACCGTTACTGTATAAGATAGATCTCGTTGTGAAAGATCTATTACTGGAAAATTTATGAGTAGAGCCGAAGAGTGTGAACTGTACAAGTTACCAATTAAATGAAGGAATGAGCTCCGGTGTATAGAGGGGACCTCACCGTTTAAGAAGTAACCATAGAAACGATGGAACCCACTATTTATTTATCCATTTCTATTTACTCCTTTATTTTAGTTAATATGCTTTTTTTGATACCTAGTATCAATACAATTTCTTATTTCAAGGCGAAATGAAATGCCTAGAAAAAAGGAAAAATCGTGGTCGGGACGGTTATAGTAGCAAAAGCCATTGGAATTTTTATTTTATACATTGGAAGAATCCGTTTTGTTATTAATAGACGAGAAAAGAATAACTGAAAGAAAGAATTCGTTATTCATCAAAATTTCTTTTATTCAATGACCAGAATTAAACGGGGATATATAGCTCGGAGACGTCGAAAAAAAATTCGTTTATTTGCATCAAGCTTTCGAGGGGCTCATTCAAGGCTTACTCGCACTATTACTCAACAAAGAATAAGAGCTTTGTTTTCGGCTCATCGGGATAGAGATAGGAAAAAAAGAGATTTTCGTCGTTTGTGGATCACTCGAATAAATGCAGTAATTCGCGAAATGGGGGTATCCTATAGTTATAGCAGATTTATAAAAAATCTGTACAAGAAAGAGCTGCTTCTTAATCGTAAAATACTTGCGCAAATAGCTATCTCAAATAGGAATTGTCTTTATATGATTTCCAACGAGATTATAAAATAAGGAAATCGGAAGGAATCCACCGAACTGCTTTAAATGAAATGGGGTTCCCTCGGGAATGAACTCGGGGAAGGTAGAGTAGAAATTAATATGATAAAAAAAATTCTGATAAGGTTATCAAAACAAGATGAGCGAAGACGCTCAATAAAAAAAAAAGATTTCTTTTTCTTCCCCAACCCGCTGTTATTTATTTCTTTTTTCTTACGACACGACCATTTTGATTATCATATTTTTTGAATAAAGCATCAGTCTACGTTTGCTAATTTTGAGTCAATTGAAGGGTAAGCCTATTTTTTTCTGGTTCTAAGAGCAGTAGTTCTAGCGGTCGACTCGCTTCTTTCAAATTGTTTCTCATTATTAAGAAAGGGTAACGAAGCTAAAATACGAGCTTGTTTTATAGCAATAGTAATTAATCGTTGTTGTTTTAAGGTCAATCTATTTACTCGCCTAGATAATATTTTTCCTTGTTCACTAATAAATCGACTAATTAAACTCATGTTTCTATAATCAATTCGATCCCCCGATTGGATCGGGGGCAAACGCCTACGAAAAGATCGCTTGGATTTAAGAAAGAGTCGCTTGGATTTATCCATGATTTCTTTATTCCTTATTTCTAAAAAGAATCCTATCCTTATCTCTATTTCTAAAATACTATTTTGATCGGATCAAATTCAAATTATAGAATTAATATAATAAATAGGATTTGGTTTGTTTATTTTATTATTATTTATTTTATTATTATTTAAATATTTAAATATATAGAAATATATAGAAATTAAAATATATAATATTAATATATATTAATATATATAAATATATATAATAAATATATGTAATAATATTAATAATATAATAATTCTAATAATATAGAATAATAATATAGAATAATAATATATAAATAAAATATGCGTTATATATAACTATATATATATATAATATATTATATACCTAAATACCTAATGGCATATTTTCATATTCTCGGGAAGGGGTGACATACGAGCACTTGATTCGATTTATTTCTTTATCTCCCCGTGAATTGTATGTTTGTAACAATAGGGACAGAATTTCTTCAATTCCAATCGACTAGGCGTATTGTGTCGATTTTTTTGAGTAATATACCTGGAAATGCCCGTTGATTCCTTATTAACGCCATTTCGAACACAACTGGTACATTCCAAAATAATCGTTACTCGGACATCTTTACTCTTGGCCATGAACCTCCTTTGAGTTTTTAATTCACCCAACTCTTCTATTTTCCGATCAAAAGTGAACAAGAAAGGAATGAAAAAGAAATAAATAAAAGTTGCTAACTCAAAACCAAATACTGAAAGATTTCGTTGCAATCAATTGCAATCAATATAGTAAATCAATAAATATAGATTATATTAATAGTAAATAATAAGAATAAGTAATACAATGATTTTGAACTCTATTTAGAATCAAAGTACGGTATTTTCTTTAAGTATCTTGTAGGATACTGTTGTTCCAGCCACATTTATCTTTTCGCTCTACTAGTAATTTAATTGGAGCTTGAACCCAAGTTTCGGTGAGGTTGAATCCACTTTTTTCGTTCTACCTTACTTATTTATTTTATCTAATTCTTATAGAATTCTAAAAAAAAAAACTAAAAAAAAGGGGGGGCGAGAGATTAGTCCCAGATATTTGATTGTATCTCGATCTAATCTTTTTCACCCCGTCCCGCGGCAATAACTAGAATTAAAAAAAAGGGAATGTTAACGCATCTGGGAAGAAACGATTGATCTCTATCAATAAACCCGCTAAAGAACCGAACCAGAGAGTACTTAGTACCGGTGCTACGGAAAGATATGTTTTTAGATCTCGCATTTGAAATCCTCCTTTTTTATCGTATTACATTATGGTAATACATATATAATCACATGTATGTGTGGTTAAAGACCACTTGTATTTGTATATTTGTACCCGGAATTCCTAATTCAAAATT